AGAAACTTTGTGTTGATTGTCCTCTAAATGTAAGTTTTCTTCTTCCGCATGTAGAAAAGGAATAAATAAATCAATTAAATTCCGGGAGGCTTCATAAAGGGCTTCTTTCGGAGTTAAACTTCCATTTGTCCATATTTCGAGAAAGAGTATCTCTTGGTTTTCATTCCCATAAGAATGAATACTATGATTCACGTTTCGAACAGGCATGAATAGAGCATCTATAGGGTAACTTCCATCTTGAAAGTTATTTGGCGCTTTTATACGATATCCGCGATTTCTCTCGAGTTGTAATCCAATACACAAATCAATTGGTTCTGTCAAGCTAGCTATATGCTGTGTATTGTCAACTATTTCGACATAAGGTGGCAAGATGATATCTTGAGCAGTTACACATCTAGGGCCCCTAACACAAATAGACGCCTCACAAGTTCCATATAGATTACTTCTCAATACAATTTCTTTCAAATTCATTAAAATTTCGTGTACTGATTCTTGAATACCTACTATGGTAGAGTATTCATGTGGTATTTTCTCAAATTTTGCACGTGTGATACATGTTCCTTCTATTTCTCCAAGCAAAGCTCTTCGCATCGCAACGCCTATTGTGTCAGCTTGACCTTTCATCAGTGGAGAGAGAATAAAGCGCCCATAATAAAGACATTTACTATCTGTTCTTGATTCAACACACTTCCACTGCAGTGTACGGGTAGATACTCTTATTTTCTCTCGAACCATAGTAATATTATAAAATATTGATCATATTTTTGAATCATTTATTTCTCTTGAAATTTCTTCAATTTTTATTTCTACACACGTCTTTTTTTAGGAGGCCTACAGCCATTATGCGGCATAGGGGTTACGTCTAGCACGAACCTTACTCGTACACCACTTCTACGAATAGCCCGTAATGCTCCATCCCTTCCGAGACCGGTACCCTTTATCCTGACTTCTGCTCGTTGCATACCCTGCCCTACCACTGGACGAATAGCACTTCCCGCCGCGGTTTGAGCCGCAAAGGGTGTCCCTCTTTTTGCACCCCTGAATCCACAAGTACCGGCGGAAGCCCAAGAAACCACCCGACCCCCTACATCCGTAACAGTCACAATGGTATTGTGGAAACCTGCTTGAACATGAATAACGCCCTTTGGTATTTTACGTGCAGCAGTCTTACGCGAACGAATACGACGCCGCCGATAAACAATTCTTGGTCCGTGTTTTGCCATATTTTATCATCTCATAAATATGAGTCAGAGATATATGGATATATCCATTTCATGTCAAAACAAATCCTTCATTTTTTTTTACGGAAATCAAATCTTTTACAAAATTCCTTTTATTTTTAGTAGAATAATTATCCTTGTCGTTGTTTATGTTTTGAGTTAGAACAAATTACTATAATTCGTCCTCGTCTGCGGATCAGACGACATTTTTCACAAATTTTACGAACAGAGGCCCCTTTTTTCATATTTGTCATTCCTTACTTTAATTCCGAGTCTATTTCTTGGAAGAAAATAAGTTTCTTGAAATTTTGAACCTCGAATTGTATTCTCATGGGAAGGAATGTTGAAGTTGAAAAACCACTTAGTCCTTTGAATCATCCGAATCATCTGAATCGTTGTGGGGGAATCTATAAATTATACGGCCTTTGGTTAAATCATAACGGCTTATTTCAATCTTAACCCTATCTCCCGGTAGGATTCGTATAGAATTACGTCGTATCTTTCCTGAAATATAGCCTAGAACTACCTGTTCATTATCTAAACGAACGTGGAACATAGCATTAGGAAATGATTGAATAACCAATCCTTCTACTATCCATTTTTGTTCTTTCATTCCAAGCAAAACCTCCTTAAGGTACCAACTAATAGGGGGAAGAGAATAGATAACCTGCTCGTTCTATCACAAATAAGAAATTTTTGATCTAACTCGGATATCAGAAGGATTACCATATATAACATAAAATTTCTCCACCAATTCCTTCTAGTCGAGCTTCCCGATCCGTCATTATACCTCGAGAGGTAGAAAGAATTACAATTCCCATTCCACTTAAAATTCTAGGAATTCGTTGATAGTTAGAATAGATTCGTAGACCAGGCCGACTGACTCTTTTTAAATTTAAAGTATTTCTATATGGTCCTTTCCTATTTCTTCTATGTCGCAGAGTTAAAACCAAAAAATATTTGTTTCTTTCTTGGTGTTTTCTCGCATTTTCAATAAAGCCTTCTCGTAAAAGTATTTTAACAATGCTTTCGGTGATGTTAGTAGATGCTATTCGAACTGTTCCTTTTCTATTCATGTCAGCATTTCGTATAGAGGTTATTATATCAGCAATAGTGTCCCTACCCATGATAAACTAAAATCAGTGGTGTCTCCGAATTTTTATATAATCAACATGCTTTTTTTATTAGTTTATTTTTTTTATGAATTAAAAAAAAAAAAAATTCAAAATGAAAGGTATATACGTGATACACAATCTACAATTTCATTCAAATATCCTACTTCTCATCTTATAATACCTCAGGAGCTAATGAAAGTATTTTAGGAAAGTTTTTTTTCAATTCCAGGGCAATCGCACCAAAAACTCTACTTCCTTTTGGATTTCCTTTTTGATCAATGATAACTGCAGCATTGTCATCATATCGTATTAGCAGACCATTGTCGCGTTTGAGTTCTTTACAGGTACGTACAATTACAGCTCTGATCACTTCTGATCTTTCTAAGCGCGTACTTGGTATTGCTTTTTTGATCACAGCAACAATAACGTCACCAATACGAGCATATCGACGATTGCTAGCTCCTATGATTCGAATACACATTAATTTTCGAGCCCCGCTGTTGTCTGCTACATTCAAATGGGTTTGAGGTTGAATCATATCTTCTTTTTATCTGTTCTTTCAATAAATGCAAACAAACAAAGGGCGAAAAAGAAAAAGAAATATTGTTTGCCAAAAATAAAAAGTAAAAAGAATCTACGGTTGTTTTTATCCCCAAGATCTATTTCCTTTGGTTCTACATTCCTATCCTGAAATAATGAATTGAGTTCGTACAGGCATTTTAGATGCCGCTATCGAGATAGCCCTTCGGGCTATATTTTCTGATACTCCGCTTATTTCATAAAGTATTCGACCGGGTTTGACAACAACTACCCAATATCGGGGGGATCCTTTCCCCGAACCCATACGGCTTTCCGCAGATTTTACTGTAACTGGTTTGTCTGGAAATATACGTACCCATATTTTTCCACCGCGGCGTGCATTTCGCGTCATTGCTCGCCGACCTGCTTCTATTTGTCTAGACGTGATCCAAGCAGGTTCAAGTGCCTGAAGAGCATATCTTCCGAAACAAATACGATTCCCCCGATAAGATATTCCCTTCATTCTTCCTCTATGTTGTTTACAGAATCTGGTTCTTTTGGGGTTATAGTTGATGGTTTTTTCTTAATTCCACCTCTACTACAGAACCGGACGTGAGAGTTTCTTCTCATCCGGCTCCTCGCGAATGAAAAAATTTCAATTTTAATTGAATATGAATATTTAAAAATTGAATTCGAATTAGAATAGAATTCTAAATTAATATATAGATTAATATATTCTAAATTTGAAAATGAATAAAAATGAATAATAAAAATGAATAGAATAATAATATTGAATTAAGATATACATTTAATAATACACTAAATCAATAGATTCTTTGATATTCATCTAATTTATTAGATATTTTTATATTAGGATATATAAGGAAATTTGAAATATATTATATATATAGTTTGTCTATATTTTTTTGTATAGATATATTTTATTAGATTGCATTGCTAAAATAAAATGTGAGCAATTTAATAAAAAAGGAATTTTCGCGGGCGAATATTTACTCTTTCAATATCTATTTTAGTTTTATAGGATTAGTTTATCACTTTTCAGAATAGATGAATTGGTCTCTGGTTCGTTCCGCCATCCTTCCCAATGAATCATTAGGATTCTTTTTCAATTGAATCTTCTGTATTCATGGATTACATCGTTCCCATCGCTTCTTGATTAATGATTAGGTCTGAATTCTACAATGGAGCCCTTAATGAACTTTGTTCTTGAGCCAACCCTCTTAGTCTTTATTGGCCGGAGGCTCTTACTTTTTTCTTTTTTCTATGAATAGATTCATACCAGATAATTATGTGTGAATCTGTATTCATGCTTTATTACATTGTCTTTTATGATATGATTCAAAGACCTTACATAGTGGAATCGTATATCATTTAGATTCATTTTTTTCTTTCTTTCGCCTTTCCATTTATCCGCATCCCCCTCCTTTAATGTATATTTTTCTTTTTTTTTTTCTTTTGCTTGACAACTCATTTGATTTCTTGTTTATGAAAAAAAAATTCAGTTGCTGCAATGATAGGACCAAAATATCCTATCTTGACTGCTTCTTTGGATCCAGATAATGTGATGCGATGAGTTGGTTATTAGTTCTATAGTTATTAGTTCATACTTCATACTATGGGCTCTTACTTTTTTTTCGTATTAATTCTAACAAAAACCAACGAGTCACACACTAAGCATAGCAATTCTATCAAAAGAAGAGGTCAATCGAATTTTTATTCAACCTTATAGAATATAGAATTAAAAATGAGAATTGTTTTGATGGAAATTTGATGGAAAAAAGGCTGTCATTCTTTGTTCTATCGTTAAATCAAAACAGAAAGACAAGTCAAGTAAAGGCTTATTATTCCTCGTCTATAAATATCCAAATTTTGATACCCAATACCCCATAGATAGTTCGAAACGTATAGGCGTAATAATCAATTTTCGCGCGAATGGTTTGTAGGGGAACCCTACCCTTTCTTATCCAGTCAACACGTGCCTTATCTTTTCCACCGAGACGGCCCGCGATTTGTATTTTAATTCCTTTTGCCCCGGCTTGTTTGCCTAATTCAATAGCCTTTTTCATTGCTTTTCGAAAGAATACCCTATTTTTTAATTGTACGGCTATAAATTCTGCAAGAATTT